AGAAGAGAAAGGTGAAGAAATATACAGAAGTATACACTTTAGGTCAACATATATGTATGTCTGCTCACAAAGCGAGAAGAGTAATTGATCAAATTCGTGGGCGGTCCTATGAAGAAACACTTATGATACTAGAACTTATGCCTTATCGAGCATGTTATGCCATTTTAAAATTGGTTTATTCTGCAGCAGCAAATGCTAATCACAATAAGGGTTTGAACGAAACAAGTTTAATCATTAGTAAAGCCGAAGTCAACGAGGGCACAACTGTGAAAAAATTAAAGCCCCGGGCTCGAGGACGGGGTTATCCTATAAAAAGATCCACTTGTCATATAACTATTGTATTGAAAGATATATCTTTAGATGAAGAGGAAGAAATAGATAAAAGGAAATTCTATAAATTAGAGCTGAGGAATACTTAAAGGAAGAATATTTTATATTATAAAAAATACAAATACGCTATATTATGTTATGCTTAAAAAAAATAGAATGAATAAAAAAAAAATACAAACAGATGTCACGTTTCACGATATATATAGTAGTGGGGGACTATGGGACAAAAAATAAATCCACTTGGTTTCAGACTTGGTACAACCCAAGGTCATCATTCTCTTTGGTTTGCACAACCAAAAAATTATTCAAAGGATCTACAAGAAGATCAAAAAATACGAGATTGTATCAAAAATTATGTGCAAAATAATATGAAAATATCCTCTAATGTAGAGGGAATTGCACGTATAGAGATTCAAAAAAGAATCGATTTGATTCAGGTCATAATCTATATGGGATTCCCCAAGTTATTAATAGAAGACAGGACTCGAAGAATCGAAGAATTACAGACGTATGTACAAAAAGAACTCACTTGTGTAAACCGAAAACTCAACATTGCTATTACAAGAATTGCAAATCCTTACGGGCACCCCAATATTCTTGCAGAATTTATAGCCGGACAATTAAAGAATAGAGTTTCATTTCGCAAAGCAATGAAAAAAGCTATTGAATTAACTGAACAGGCAGGTACAAAAGGGATTCAAGTACAAATTGCAGGGCGTATCGACGGAAAAGAAATTGCACGTGTTGAATGGATCCGAGAAGGTAGAGTTCCTCTACAAACCATTCGAGCTAAAATTGATTATTGTTCCTATGCAGTTCGAACTATCTATGGGGTATTAGGCATCAAAATTTGGATATTTGTAGACGAGGAATAATAAGAACTTACTTGACTTATATTTAGTTATATCTGGTGATAAAACAAAAAATGGCAAACTCTTTCATTCTTTTTCTGATAAATAAAAAAAAAAAAAAAAAGAACAATTCTATAAGGTTGAATAAAAATTCGATTAATCATTTGATATAATTGCTATGCTTAGTGTGTGACTCGTTGGTTTTTTTAGGGTTGGGATTCAAAAAAATGGACAGCCCATAGTACAAACTAATAACTATAGAACTAATAACCAACTCATCACTTCGTGTTATCTGGATAGAAAGAACCAGTCAAGATATGATATATAAGTCATATCATTGTAGCAACTGAAATCTTTTTTACATAAACAAACAAAAAAAAATCTGATTATGGGTTGTAAAGCAATATAAAGTATACAGATAAATGGAAGGGTGAGAGAAAGATAGAAAAAGAATATTAATGATATAGAATTCCAATATGTAAGGTCTATGAGTCATCTCATATAAAGGGAATGTAATAAAGCATCAATACTGATTGATCCATAATTAGACAAATCCGTGCATAGAACAAAAAATCAAGAGCCCCGAGCCAATAAAGACTGAGAAGGTTGACTCAAGAATAAATTTAATTGGAGGCTCCGTTGTAAAATTCAGACCTAATCATTAATCGAGAAGTGGTGGGAACGACAGAACCTGTGAATGCATAAGATTATATTGAAAACGAATCCTAATGATTCATTGAGTAGGATGGCGGAACGAACCAGAAACCTATTCATTTATTCTGAGAGGTCATGTCATAGACTAATCTTACAACTGAATGTTGAAAGAGTAAATATTCGCCCGCGAATTTTTTTTTATTTCTAAATTTTAGTCGATTCGAAATAAAAGGAAAAACAAAATAAAGATTCATTATAGCGTTCTACCAAAACGACATTATCTATAAATAGAATACGTGTTAAATTATATATTAAAACACAAAAAATTTCTAATTTATAATCGATTAGATCAAATTTCAAAGAATCCCACGATTCCATATATTATTAACCGTGTATTTTTTTTTGTTTAATTATTTAAAATTGTTTAATTCGCGAGGAGCTGGATGAGAAGAAACTCTCGTGTCCGGTTCTGTAGTAGAGATGGATGGAATTGCTAAACAACCATCAACTATAACCCCAAAAGAACCAGATTCCGTAAACAACACAGAGGAAGAATGAAAGGAATATCTTATCGAGGTAATCGTATTTGCTTCGGTAGATATGCTCTTCAAGCGCTTGAACCCGCTTGGATCACATCTAGACAAATAGAAGCAGGGCGGCGAGCAATGACACGAAATGCACGCCGCGGTGGAAAAATATGGGTACGCATATTTCCAGACAAACCTGTTACAGTAAGACCTACAGAAACACGTATGGGTTCGGGGAAAGGATCTCCCGAATATTGGGTAGCTGTCGTTAAACCCGGTAGAATACTTTATGAAATGAGCGGAGTAGCAGAAAATATAGCTAGAAGGGCTATTTCAATAGCGGCATCTAAAATGCCTATACGAACTCAATTCATTCTTTCTGGATAGGAATGTAGAAACAAACGAAAGGGGTTTTTGGGATGAAAAAAAAAACAATTGCAGATTTCTTTTTTTGTTTTGAACAAATAATATTTCTTTTTTTTATTTATACCTTTGCATTGAAAAAGAAAAAACCGATAAAAAAATGATATGATTCAACCTCAAACCCATTTGAATGTAGCGGATAACAGCGGGGCCCGAGAATTGATGTGTATTCGAATCATAGGAGCTAGTAATCGACGATATGCTCATATTGGTGACATTATTGTTGCTGTAATCAAGGAAGCAGTACCAAATACACCTCTAGAAAGATCAGAAGTGGTCCGAGCTGTCATTGTACGTACTTGTAAAGAACTCAAACGCGACAACGGTATGATAATACGATATGATGACAACGCTGCGGTTGTTATTGATCAAGAAGGAAATCCAAAAGGAACCCGAATTTTCGGCGCGATCGCCCGGGAATTAAGACAGTTAAATTTCACTAAAATAGTTTCATTAGCACCTGAAGTATTATAGGGGAAGACCTTAATATAGTATTTGAATGAAATTGATTAAATTTATTTAATTAATTAGTAAATTGTTTATCTATCACGTATATATCTTTAATAATTCATAAATAAAAAAAAAAAAAAAAAGAATTCATAAATATTAAAAAATTCAGAAAAAAAGAAAAAGAGCATGTTGATTATATCAAAATTCGGGGGAAACAAAAATCTTAGTTTATCATGAGTAAAGACACTATTGCTGACATAATAACCTCTATACGAAATGCTGACATGAATAAAAAAAGAACAGTTCGAATACCATCTACTAACATCACTGAAAATATTGTTAAAATCCTTTTACAAGAAGGTTTTATTGAAAACGTGAGAAAACATCAAGAAAGCAATAAATATTTTTTGGTTTTAACCCTACGACATAGAAGAAATAGGAAAGGACCATATAGAACTGTTTTAAATTTAAAACGGATCAGTCGACCCGGTCTACGAATATATTCTAACTATCAACGAATTCCTAGAATTTTAGGCGGAATGGGGGTTGTAATTCTTTCTACTTCTCGAGGTATAATGACAGACCGAAAGGCTCGACTAGAAGGAATCGGCGGAGAAGTTTTGTGTTATATATGGTAATCTTTCTAATAGCCGACACGGTCATATTTGTGAAAAAAGAGAAAGGACAAGTTTATAATATTATCCCTCTTACATTAGTTGATACTTCAAAGCGGTTTTACCTGGAATGAAACAACAAAAATGGATTCATGAGGGTTTAATTACTGAACAACTTACCGATGGTATGTATCTTCCGGATTCGTTTAGATAACAAAAAAATTATTCTGGTTTTTGTTTCGTAAAGGATTTCATGTAGTTTTATACGTATACTACCAGGAAATAGACTAAAAATTGAGGTAAGTCCTTATGATTCAACCAAAGGGCGTATAATTTAGAGACTTCAAAGCAAAGACTTGAATGATTAGGCGGTTTTTTCAATTTCAACATTCTTTCGTGAGGATACAATTCGAAATTAAAAATTTCAAGAAACTTATTTTCTTCCAATAAGTAGATTCGGAATTAAAAAAAGGAATGACAAATATGAAAATAAGGGCCTCCGTTCGTAAAATTTGTGAAAAATGTCGATTGATCCGTAGGCGGGGACGAATTATAGTAATTTGTTCTAACCCGAGACATAAACAAAGACAAGGATAATCTTTCTAAAACAAAAAGACTCTCGAAATCTAAAGGACCCGATGTACAGATGTACAAATAAATAAATAAAATAAGTAAATAAAATAAGTAAAAAAAAAAAAAGAATAAGGATCTGTTTTGACATGAAATGGATATATCCATATATCTCTGACTTATATTTATGAGATGATAAAATATGGCAAAACCTATACCAAAAATTGGTTCGCGTAGAAATAGACGTATTGGTTCACGTAAGAATACACGTAGAATCCCCAAGGGAGTTATTCATGTTCAAGCAAGTTTCAACAATACCATTGTGACTGTTACAGATGTACGGGGTCGAGTAATTTCTTGGTCCTCTGCCGGGGCTTGTGGATTCAAGGGTACAAGAAGGGGTACACCATTTGCCGCTCAAACCGCAGCAGGAAATGCTATTCGGACAGTAGTGGATCAAGGTATGCAACGAGCAGAAGTTATGATAAAAGGCCCGGGTCTCGGAAGAGATGCGGCATTAAGAGCTATTCGTAGAAGTGGTATACTATTAAGTTTCATACGGGATGTAACTCCTATGCCAC